AGAATCCGATGAATCCATCAATTCATCTCTCCATTTTCTGTGAAGGGGGGGCAAGGGGCAGAATTGAATTTTCAGCGGTGGACCTTATTTCTTTCGTTTTTCGTTTCGCATTTCTCATCGGACAAATACGGTAATTTCAATTACTTCAACTAGTACCGATTGATGGGAGAGAGACATATGTAGATTGAATTGATCGGTGGTATCACCATATTTAGGATTCCAAGAGAGACTGTACTGGTCTGGCTTTTTCGATTGCTCCTGATCAATGGAATGAAATAGAGTACCCATATGTTTTCTGGGAACACATACACAAATTGTATTCGTTTATTGTACGATACACAATTAACTTAATATAGAATATAGTTACCCCGACAGCGACAGAGTACTTTTCAGATGAAACCTACCCCCTTTTCTAACTCCGATTTTGTGTAACCTCAATTACGAATTGAAAACAATTTATCTATCTCATTTGAATTGCATACTTTCTTTTTGATGTATGTGTCTCAGTCCTCAATCCAAGGAAAGAGGATACTAATATAATAAAAGATCAAACAAAGATCCGCCTCTCTTGTCTTGTTCTAGGGAGGGAAGGAATGAATAGATTTTTTTCTTCCTATTTTACCCCATCGAAGAAAGAACAAAATCAATAAATAAAATAGTGAATTTCTCGGAATATTCGATCTTTTTTTATACCGGGACCCATTTTTATCACACTTCTCTGTCTCCCAAGAAGATTAGATCATCACAAAAACTTCGCTTAGAACTTAACTCATCCTTTTTTCCATTTCACTCCTACTGTTTGGGTCTGTGACCAATGGAACACCGGTTAGATAATACCTCATCAGATGATTGTATAAGGAAGACGGTAGGTTATAGAAAAGAAAGAGTGGAAATGAGAAATTCAATGGGATTCTTGATTGAATCAGGAATCCCATTTTGGATTCGGTATGGATAAAGGATCTTCCTATGTTATACTATTCAATTCTCGACGATGAATCCGATTTGATAGATCAGATATTGTTATTCATGATATTGATCCGATTCAGTATCATCAGGATGCAATCCATCCCATGGAATTTTCAGGAGAAAGACTTATTATCTCTATGGGATTAGATCCCGAGTTATTGCAAAGCAAAAAAAAAACGATGAGATTATGGAAGTCAATATTCTCGCATTTATTGCTACTGCGCTGTTCATTCTAGTTCCTACTGCTTTTTTACTTATCATCTACGTAAAAACAGTCAGTCAAAATGATTAATTTGAATGAAACTTGACTTATTAGTTCTTATCAATGATTGAAGAAATGAAAGGGATTCAAATCCCAAGTCTTAAATGAAATGAGTGGATTGGAGTCAGCAGTATAATAGATAGTATGGTAGAAAGAACTATATGAACCTTTCTACCACACTATCTATTATTGTATTGTATAAAGTTGTATAAAGATATGTGCTTGATATGGATCAATCTATAATATGTATCTACATATGTCTACATGTAAATAGCACTCCAATTCTATTTCTTCGCTACATCCATTTGTATTGATTCCGATCAATCTGAAATAATCGAACGTCAACTCTTCTAATTCCTAAGTTTCTGATTATTTTCAATATGGATCCCGAGATCTATCGAAACAATCAATGTAGGAAGAATGGTATGGGCATATATTATATAAATTATATAAAAGGGAAAAAAAATAGGGGTTGGTTGCTCCTCATTGTAATATCCATAATTCTGGTAAGGGCCGGTTCATCGAAATAGAATATTTAGGAAGAATTCGGTTGGAAAAAATTTCCATTTCCTATCATGTGTGTTCAGTTTGGAAATACGAACATGGGAATCAAATCATTGAAATCTTTGTTTGATCGAAGGGTTCTTATTCATATATTACTGGATTCTGGTAGAATTTTTGAAATGGGTATATTTTTTTTTTAGCTTCGCAGAATGATCTATTAAACAATTGATACAATTCGATTACTCAACTCAATTATCAATTAGTAGTACCCCTAGAGTCCACTTCTTCCCCATACTACGAGTGAAAGGGAAAATGTAAAGACTACCATTAAAGCAGCCCAAGCGAGACTTACTATATCCATGTGAATTATGTCCCCTATCTCTATGAATATGAAGGAATTATTCCATTATTTATCATTAATAATAGTGGAATCAATGGTGCGGAGTCAAAATGGGATTCTGACCTAATGCTATTGATGAACCAATCCAATGAATACACTCGTAACAAGTTCCTATATGATTTCTGGTAGAATTGGGAAGCATTAATCACAAGCAAGATACACAGTTACCCCTTGGAAGTTTCAAGGGAATCTTACTAATGGAACATGTAGGAATAGTAAGACCTATTGTTTGTTGCCTTTCATAAGCAAAAGGCCTAAAAATATACCATCAAGATCGATAACTATCTATCACATACCTCTATCTCACATCTAAGCCTTACTGTCTCTGTTTCTGTGAAACAATCGGGAGACACCCTATTACATTCCTG